GTCCTAAAAATAAAAGAAGGGCACATGAACTAGCAAAATATAAATTAATTTCATTATTAATAAGTAATTCATTAAATCGTTTGAATAAAATTTCAAATTCAAAACTGCCAGTTATCCAATAAAAACCCAAAATACCTAATAATAATCCAAAATCTCCTATACGGTTTGTTATAAAAGCTTTTTGACAAGCATTAGCTGCACTAGGTCTCGTAAACCAAAAACCTATTAATAAATAAGAACACATTCCGACTAATTCCCAAAAAATATAAATTTGGATTAAATTAGGACTAAGTACTAAACCCAACATTGAAGCTGTAAATAAATTTAAATATGCAAAAAATCTTACATATCCTTGATCATGGGACATGTAACTATCACTATAGATCATAACAACAATTCCTACAGTAGTAATTAAAACTAACATAATAGAAGTAAGTGGATCAATTAAAAATCCTATTTTAAAATCAACCTGTTTATCAAAAATCCAAGACCATAAATATTGATGAATAGTATTATTAATAAATTGTTGCCATAGAATAGTAAAAGAGAAAATCATAACTATAAATAATACTAATATACTAAGGATAGCCCATATATAACGAAGACTTTTAGTTGATTTTGGAAAAAAAAGTAAATTTGATCCTATTAAAATAGAAATCAAAAATGGAAGAAAAGGTATAATCCAAACAAATTGATATATAAATTCCATAAATAAATTTTTTATATAATAAAAAATCTTATTTTTTTTTAATTTCTAATTTATAATTAACTAGATTAAGAAAAAAAATAGACTTAAAAACAAAGAAAAAGTTTAGGATTTTTATCCTACCTATCAAAAATATTAATTAGAATTACTTTATGAATTAAAAAAGAAATAAATTATTGAACAAAATAAATAAAAAAAATTATTTATTATTTTTATTATTATTATTAAAGTAATAAAATATTATATATAGTTTCTAAACTAAGAGATATATATTTTTAATAATATTAAAATTTTATTTTATAAACATTTTACAAAAATGAAAATAATTAAAATTAATTATTTTATTTTAGTTATTAAATTTAATTAATTTATCTTTTTTCAATTTATAATAATTTTTTTTTTCATTTACTTATTTACAATAAATCTCATAATGAATATGTATGCCATCATTGAAACCGGAGGTGAACAGCTCCGAGTAGAACCAGGAAGATTTTATGATATTCGTCATTTTGCTCCATTAAAACCAAAAAATTTAAGTTCTAATACTAAAATATTAATTTATCGAGTATTAATGATTCGTGATAAAACTACTATTAGTATCGGACAACCTTGGTTGAAAAATGCAATAGTAAAAGGAAGAATTTTACATTCACATCTTGAAGATAAAATTACTGTTTATAAAATGAATTCGAAGAAAAAGACACGACGTAAATTTGGACATAGACAAATTTCAGCTCGATTTGTGGTAGATTCTATTTGTTTAGACGGAAAAGAATTATATAAATAAATACATATAAAAAAATTTTAAGAATAAAAAATAAAATAAAAATAGAAAAAGAAATAGTTAAAAATCTACATACAATTAAAAGGAGTTTTTATTTATGGCAGTTCCAAAAAAACGTACTTCTAAGTCGAAAAAAAAAATTCGTGAAACTATATGGAAAGAAAAAGCAAATCAAGCTAGATTAAAGGCTTTTTCATTAGCTCAATCTATTTTAACAGGTCGTTCAAAAAGCTTTTATTACACAACAGATGAAACAAATTCTAAACCTTCTCAATAATATACTATAAAATTTTTAATAAATAAAGATTAATGATATAAGTACAAAATATATATTTCAAGACAAAACTTGTAATAAATTTTTTTCATAAAAATAACGAATTTAACATAAAATTAAATTTTGTCATAAAAAAACTAAAAACATTTAATAAAAATATAATAGATAGTTTCATTTAGTTAAAAATAAATGAAACTATTTTGAATATTAAAATAAAAATTTACAAATTTTATAATTTTTTTTGGAGCAGCGGGATTTGAACCCACGATCTCCATCACCCCAAGATGGTACGTTACCAAACTACGCCATGCTCCATTAATTTTGTTTTAAATTTAGTTTAAAATAATTTATATATTGTTTTATTTTATAAAGTTATGAAAAAGATTATTGACCTTTTAATATAAATTATGTTATATTATTTTTTAATAAGCCGCCATGGTGAAATTGGTAGACACGCTGCTCTTAGGAAGCAGTGCTAACGCGTCTCGGTTCGAGTCCGAGTGGCGGTATTTAAATAAAAATTTATTAAATAAAAATATAATATATTTTATAATTTAAATAATTTATTAAAAATTAAAAAATTAAATTAACTTCAAATAGTTAAATGAAAAAATATTTTTATATCGTTTAACTATTTGAAATAAATTTAATTAATAAAAAAAATTTATTACAATAAAGTTTTCATGAAATTAAATATTATTTTTTTATATAAATTCAAAAAATAAATTTAGATAAAAGAAAATTTACTTTACTGTTCCATAAAGATAAAACTGAGTTGGGATAAATACCAATACCTATAACAGGAAAAATTAGACAAATTAAAATAAAAATTTCGCGTGGTCCTGCATCTATATCAGAAAAAATAAAAAATTTAGAAAACTTATATCCATAAAACATTTGACGTAACATAGATAATAAATAAATAGGAGTTAATATTATTCCAATTGCTTCTATTATTGTAATAAGTATTTTGAAACTAAAAGAATATTTGTGACTAATAATTATCCCCAAAAAAATTAAAAACTCTGCTAAAAAACCACTCATTCCAGGTAATGCTAATGATGCCATTGAAAAACTACTAAACATAGTAAATATTTTGGGCATATAAATAGCTGTTCCTCCCATTTGCTCAAGAAAAAGAGTCCGTGTTCTATCATAACTTATTCCAGCTAAGAAAAAAAGTGCAGCACCAATTAATCCGTGAGAAATCATTTGTAAAATAGCTCCATTAAGACCTAAATCTGTCATAGACCCAATACCAATAAGTACAAAACCCATATGTGAGATTGAAGAATAAGCAATTCTTCGTTTTAAATTACGTTGACTAAAAGAAGTAAATGCTGCATAAACAATTTGAATTGCTCCTATTATTACGATCCACGGTGCAAAAATGGAATGAGCGTGAGGTAATAATTCCATATTAATTCGAATTATTCCATATCCCCCCATTTTTAAAAGTATTCCGGCTAAAAGCATACATGTGCTATAATGCGCTTCTCCATGAGTATCTGGTAACCAAGTATGCAAAGGAAATATTGGTAATTTGACAGCATAGGCAATAAAAAATCCTAAATACAATATTACTTCTAATTCTATAGGATATGATTTATTAGATAAATTTTGTAAATCGAATGTTAATTGATTAGTACCATAAAATCCCATACTTAAAGCTCCCATTAAAATAAAAATGGAACCACCAGCTGTATATAAAATAAATTTTATAGCAGCATATAATCGTCTTTTTCCTCCCCATATACATAAAAGTAAATAAACTGGAATTAATTCTAATTCCCACATAAAAAAGAATAGTAAAATATCTTGAGAAGCAAACAATCCTACTTGACCACTATACATTGCGAGCATTAAAAAATAAAATAATCGTGGATTTCGGGTAATAGGCCAAGCAGCTAAAGTGGCTAAAGTAGTAATAAAACCTGTTAATAAAATAAGTCCAATTGAAAGACCATCAATTCCTAATCTCCAATGAAAATCGAGGAAATTAATCCAACTATAATCTTCTTTTAATTGAATAAATGGATTATCAGATTTGAAATGATAACAAAACACATAAGTGATTGAAAGAAATTCTATTAAACAAACACCTAAGGTATACCATCGAATAATATTATTTCCTTTGGTGGGAAATAATGGAATTGCAAGACCCGCAGATACAGGTAGAAGAACAAGTATAGTTAGCCAGGGGAAGTTACTCATAATAAAAATAGAAAAATTTTAAATAAAAAAAAACCATACTCAAAATTTTGAGTATGGGTAAAAAAAGATTTAAAATTTTTTTTTTTTTATTTTTTTTCTTAATATGATAGGCCCATGCTTCGAGTAGTTTCGGCTCCTAAATAAACACGTACACTTAAAAAATCTGTTGGACAAGCAGATTCACATCGTTTACAACCAACACAATCTTCTGTTCTAGGAGCAGACGCAATTTGATTAGCTTTACATCCATCCCAAGGTACCATTTCTAATACATCTGTAGGACACGCTCTTACACATTGGGTACAACCAATACATGTATCATAAATTTTTACGGAATGTGCCATTAATTTTATAAACTCCAATATATTGTTAAAAGCCTTAAATTTAGTAAAGTTATAATATAATATTATTATATAAAATTTTTTTTTTTAATCAAAAAAAATTAATATTAGTTAAAAAAATTAGCCATTTTTGAATAACTAAAGAAGTTAATTACCATTTTAATAAATTAAATTGATCAATACGAATTGAATTCTTATTGCGATAAATGGCTAAAACAATAGCTAATCCAATAGCTGCTTCAGCGGCTGCAATAGCTATAATAAACATAACAAAAATTTCACCTTTTGTTTCTTGAGTATCAAAAGAATTAGAAAAAGTAATAAGATTTATATTAACAGCATTAAAAATTAATTCTAGACACATAAGTGCTCGGACCATATTCCGACTTGTTATTAATCCGAAAATACCAATACAAAATAGATAAGCACCTAAATTAAGTATATGTTCAAGCATTAAAGAAGCTCCTTATGAACTAAAAAAAAATATCAAAAAACTCTAGGATTTTTTTCTATTTGTAATTTTTTGTTTTCCCTTGTCCTAATCAAATTTTCTCGACGGGCTATAAGAATCGCGCCTATCAAAGAAACCAGAAGAACTATAGAAAGAAGTTCGAATGGCAATAAAAATTGGGTCAATAAAAAATAGCCAATACGTTGAACATTTTTTGTAAAATCAAATTCTAATAAATTTTTTGATTCTGTGATTACAGTAATATTAAACCATGGTGTAGTCGAAATTACAGTAACTAATAATAAAAATAGACTCAAACAAATTAAAGATGTAAATTTATCGCCTACAGTCCAAGAGGGCCAAATTTCTAAAGTATATGGTTTATTAATTAACATCACAGCAAATACAATTAAAACATTTATAGCCCCTACATAAATTAGAATTTGTGCGGCAGCTACAAAATCAGCATTTAATGCAAAATATAAGAGAGATATACAGAAAAAAACTAGTCCTAAAAAAAACGCTGAATAGACTATATTATTAAGTAGTACTACTCCCAAACTTCCGAATATTACACCTATTTCTAAAAGAAAAAAAATAGTTTTATGGAGTGGCTCAGATAATTCAATTATATTCACAATAAATTTAAATCCTTTTTTTATTATTCTGATTTACTAACTAAAAAAATTATATATATATATAAATATATTTACATTTAAAGTTTTTTTTTTTTAATTTAATCCAAAAAATTTGTAATATTTTTTAAATTTGAATAACTTTTTATATTTCCTTCAAATAAATAATTTAAATTTGAAATAGTTTGAATTGTTGAATCTTCTATTACGGAAATAGGTAATCGTCCTAAAGCAATTTGATCATAATTTAAATCATGACGATCATAAATCGAAAGCTCATATTCTTCAGTCATGGATAAGCAATTTGTAGGACAATATTCAACACAATTTCCACAAAATATACAAACTCCAAAATCAATACTATAATTTTTCAATTGTTTTTTTTTTAACTTTTTTTTGAATTCCCAATCAACAACAGGTAAATTGATTGGACATACACGAACACATACTTCGCAGGCAATACACTTATCAAACTCAAAATGAATACGTCCACGAAAGCGTTCAGATGGAATTAATTTCTCATAAGGGTATTGAATAGTTATTGGTAAACGATTCATATGGTCTAAAGTTACTATAAAACCCTGACCAATATATCGTGCTGCTTGTATTGCTTGTTCACTATAGTTTTGAAGCTTATTTAACATAGTAAACATATTATTAGATATCCTTTAAAAATATATATTTTTTTATTTTATGTCTTTTCAAAAATTAAATAATTTTATAAAGTAAAATATTTATAATAAAAGAACTTGAAAAGAAGCTGTTAATAATAAATTACCTAGTGCAATAGGTAAAAGAAATTTCCACCCCAGATCTAATAATTGATCCATTCTTACTCTAGGTAATGTCCATCTTGTCATGATAGAAACAAATAAAAATAAATAAGCTTTAATTAATACGATAATGATTCCTATTATTACGTTAATAATCTGACTAGTTCCAATATTAAAATTCCATTCTAAATAATTAGAATTTGATATAAATGGAATAGAAAAATGCCATCCACCTAAATAAAGAATTGTTATAAATAATGAAGAAACTAATAAATTTAAATAAGAAGCAACATAAAATAATCCAAATTTTATACCTGAATATTCTGTTTGATAACCTGCAACTAATTCTTCTTCTGCTTCTGGTAAATCGAAAGGTAATCTTTCACATTCCGCTAGAGAGGCAATAAAAAAAGCTAAAAAACCAATAGGTTGACGCCATAAATTCCATCCCCAAAAATCATATTTTGACTGTGCTTCGACGATATCAACGGTACTTAAACTATTAGATAATTATAGTCGATTTAACATTACTGTTAATATCTCTATTTCAAAACCGTACATGAAACTTTAGCGTCATACGGCTCCTCAAAGGTTATGTTAATCGAAATCTTATAATTTTTATAATAAAAAAAAAATTTATTAATTTAACCGATGAGATTCTGTTTGCTATAATAATAAATGCTTTAGAATCTATCTCAGCCTTTACAACTATTGTTAGTATGTTAGTACTAACTCTAATTATTTTTACTATATTCTAATTATTTCTATTATATTTTAAATAAGAATTGTAAAAGGATTACTTCGTTCCTAATAGTCATTTTGTTTTAATAAATAGGGCTATACTTCAGATTGATTTTATAAGGAAATACTTTTTACGCATTTCTACTAATGCTAAATCCTTATTGTATTTTAATAAATTTTTATTATCTATAAAATTATTTTATACTAATCTATTATGTATTTTTGTGTTTCTAACCATTTATTTTTGCTCGATTCTGTATACAATAAAAATATAATAATAAATTTGTCATATATTTTATCTTTTGCTCCCGCTATCAGGTCTTAATAACTTGGGGTACATTTTTCAATTGTTTTGCATGCTTTCACTCTTGTATTTAGAGGATGGGATTAAATTTTATTACTGCAAATTGAAAAGCTGTTTTATTTGACCCATATGACAATTTAGTTTTTTTTAGTTAAAATAAGAAAAAAATTTATTTACTAAAATTGAATTTGAAAAATTATTTTAACGAATCACACGTAGAGATATAGATAATACACATAAAGCTAAAGGAATTTCATAGCTAATAGATTGAGCTGCTGCTCTAAGACCACCTAAAAAAGAATATTTATTATTAGATCCATATCCTGCCATAAGAAGTCCCAGAGGGGCAATACTACAAATAGCGATCCAAAAAAAAACACCTATATTAAGATCAGCTAAAATAATATTATGACCAAAAGGAATTACTAAATAACTTAAAAATACTGGTATAATAACTATTGCCGGTCCAATATTAAATAATAAAATATCTCCTTTAGATGGAATAATATCTTCTTTTAATAATAATTTAAAACCATCTGCTAAAGCTTGAATTATTCCTAAAGGACCAGCGTATTCAGGTCCAATACGTTGTTGTATTCCCGCAGATATTTTTCTCTCGAGCCATACTAAAACTAATACACCTATTATAATTGCTAACAAAAGAAAAAGGATTGAAAAAGTAATCCATAATAAATTAAAAATTTCTTTAGATAAACTTAACGAATAAAAAAAATTAATAACTTGTTCTTTAAGATTAGTAGTGAAAACCATTTTAACGATCAACCTCTCCCATAATAATATCTATACTACCTAATATTGTCATAATATCTGCTAATTTCATTCCTTTTACTAATTGAGGAAGAATTTGCAAATTAATAAAACCGGGTGGACGAATTTTCCATCTCCAAGGAAAAACACTATCATCTCCTATTAAAAAAATACCTAATTCTCCTTTGGGAGCTTCTACTCTAATATAATGCTCCTGTTTTGGTAGTTTAAATGTAGGAGAAGGCTTTTTACTAATAAATTGATATTCAAAATTATTCCATTCTGATTTTTTTCCTCGCTGAAACCGTCGAGCTTCTAAATTTTCGTAAGGTCCACCAGGAATTGATTTCAACGCTTGCTGAATTATTTTTATCGACTCCTTCATTTCTCCAACGCGTACTAAATAACGAGCTAATGAATCACCTTCTTTTTGCCATTGTACTTGCCAGTCTAATTCATCATAACATTCGTAATGATCTACTTTACGAAGATCCCACTGAACTCCCGAAGCGCGTAACATAGGTCCGGATAAACCCCAATTTATAGCTTCTTCTTTTTCAATAATTCCTATGCCTTCTACTCGTTTCAAAAAAATAGGATTTTGGGTAATAAGCTTTTCATATTCATCAACCTTGGGTAAAAAATAATCACAAAAATCTAAACATTTATCTATCCAACCATAGGGTAAATCAACAGCAACCCCTCCAATACGAAAATAATTATGCATCATTCGCATACCTGTAGCTACTTCGAATAAATCATATATCATTTCTCTTTCTCTTAAAATATAAAAAAAGGGAGTTTGTGCACCAATATCGGCCATAAAAGGTCCAAGCCATAATAAATGAGAAGCTACACGACTTAATTCCAGCATAATAATTCTGATATAACTAGCTCTTTTTGGAACTTGAATATTTGTTAGTTTCTCTGGTGCATTTACAGTTATAGCTTCTGTAAACATTGTAGCTAAGTAGTCCCATCTTGTAACATACGGAAGGTATTGAACAATTGTTCTATTTTCAGCAATTTTTTCCATACCCCTATGTAAATAACCTAATATAGGTTCACAATCAATAACGTTCTCCCCATCTAAAGTAATCATAAGTCGAAGAACACCATGCATTGATGGATGATGAGGACCCATACTTACTATCATGGGTTTTGTTTTCATATCAAGCATGGTCATATATAACGCTCCTTTTCATTCATTATAAAAAAATAGCTAAAAATTAAAAAAAAAATTAACGAATTTTTAATTTACGAATATTTAATTTATTAATTAAATTTTCATAACTTGGTAAATTTGTTTGCGATAAGTAACTTAAAAGACGCTTACGTTTTCCTAAGATTTTCCACAAGCCTCTTTGAGATGAATAATCTTTACCATGCCATTTTAAATGATCTGTAAGTTTTAAAACCCTATTAGTTAAATGTGATATTTGAAATTCGATAGATCCTGTTTGTTCTTTAGAAAATAGTGATGAACCACTAAATAGTTTTTTGGACATAAAAGTACTGTTCCTAAATTATATTATTTTAAAATAATTAATAATAGATTATATTTAATTAATAGTCTTTATTCTTTATTATTATAAATAAAAAAAAAAATAAAAACTTAAAATTTTAAAGAAATTTATAACAAATAGAAATAATGAGAAATTTTTGGTTATAACCAAGAATTTCTCAACAATTAGAAATTTTTAGGTATACATACGAATTCTTAACATAGTAAACCGACTTCCATTATTTGTATTAAACCAAAATCTATTAATACATGCCAAATCTTCTAATCGAAAACTAGGCCAAAGAAAATGTTTGATTGTTAAACTTTGATTTTCATCTCGAATTTTATGTAATTTTATTAGTTTTTCTTCATTTTTTTTTACAAAATATTTATTTAAATTAGAAGTTTTATTTTTATTTAAATATAAAAGATTTAATACTTTCAATTCTTTACAATGTCTTGAAAGCATAATATCTTCAAGATTAATTAACTTAAAACTTATTTTTATATTATTTTGAAAAAAATTTATCCGTGATGGAGATTCATTTAAACTTTTAAAATTGAAAATTTTTTTAAATCTTACTTTTGATTTAAAAAAAACACTTACTACTTTATACATTAAAATTTCATCATCGAGTACACGTGGTATACGATGTTCAGAATTAATTGTTAATTTATTTATACCTACATCTCTGCAAAAAAGAAGGCGAAATAAATTTAAATTTTCACGCATTTTAGCAGAAAGTGAAATAACATTTTCTTGATCTTGCATAAAAGTCATAAGAGAAGCCATATCTCCTAGTTCTTTAAAATTTTTTTCTACATTTTTTGATTTCCATTTCCATTGACGAATAGTTTGATGGCGTTCTCTTTCGCGAAGTAATTTTTTATTTTGAATATTTTTTTTATTCTTTTGCTTTAATAAAGAAATTTTAGGTATGTCTATTTTTTCTCTTTTAGTTACATTTTTTTTTTCTAAAAATGGTGGAATTAACCATAGAACTAAATTAGATTTAATGTAAATATTTCTTTTATTTTTTAATGTTTGTGAAATTTCTTTATTAAATATAGTTTCTTTGTTTTTTATTAATTTTACAAAATCCTGTACTTTTTCAAAATCAAGATAACTATAACATAAATAATTATATTGATATTGCTTATTTAATTTTTTATTTTTTTCTAATAAAGGATTTGTAACTAATTTATAAGAAAATTTTTTTTTTTTAGATAAGACTGAAATTTTTCTTTGTTTTTCTGAAATTTTAAAGTCTTTTTTTCGTTTGTTTATCCATTGATGAGTAACCTTATTTTTCCATTCTTCTGGTATTATCGTATACCATATTTGTGAAGATATATTATATCTCTTAAATTTTTGTAACAATTCTTTCAAATTTTTTTCTTTCAAATTTTCAATTTCTATTCTAGGAAAAATTCCTTTTTTTTTTAAATTGTTTTTTATTTCTTTTTTCAAAATCAAATTTAATGTCCAATTTTTTAATAATTCTTTAAAATTGTATTTGTTTATTGTTTTTGTTTGCCAAATTTTATGAAATAAGTATGCTTGAGACATTAATAAAATATTTTCTTGATTGAACTTATTTGCATATTCATAACTAATTTTATTTTTTTTATAATCAATTTGATAAATTTTTGATAAATTCCAATTTTTTTTTATTAAATTTTGTTTAATTTTTAATATTAAATTAATATTAAATCGAATAAAATAAATATATAAATTTAAAACGTTTTTACTTATTTTATTAAATTTTATATTTATTAAATATGAACATTTTTTTATTATTTCAATATTTTTTTTACAATATTTTCGAATTTGGTATTTAATTTCAATAATTTTTTTTTTATTATTAATATATACTTTATTTTTATTTTCTAATTTATTAGAAAATTTTATTTTATCAAAGCCACTTTTTTCAGTTATTTTTTTAATTTTGTCTTTTTTTAAATTTTTTAATTTTTTTAATTTTTTAATATTTATAAAAATTTTAGATTTATTTTTAATTTGATTTTCTGATAAAATATTTTTGTTAAATTTAGATATAATTTGTTCTTTTAAATTTTTATTATTTTCATTATGATTTAAAGGAAGTTCATAATTATTTCTAATTTTAGTATCTAACTTTTTTGTTTTCTTCAATTTTCTATCAATTAATTTAGTATTAACAAAATTACTAGTAATTTTTTTTTTTAGAAACAAAAAATTAAAATAAATTTTATTAAATTTTAATAAAAAATTTTTTTTCCATCTTTTTACCAATTCTCTACGAATTGGTTTCCAAAATGAAGACTTCTTTTTAATATCTCCGAAAGGTGCATTAGTTTGAAAACCCCAAGCTGTTAAATAACTATAATTAATTTTTTTTTTTCTATTTTTAACAAAACTTTTATTAATATTCAATAAATTATTTGAAATTTTTTCTTCATTATTTAAAGAATTCAATAGATTTTTTTCTTTATTTTTCTTAAATCGTAAATTATGCCAAGGTTTTAAGCTAAAGGGATATATAATTTTTATTTGAAGACCATCTCTAAGCCATTGTTCGGGCAATTCTTTTTCTGAAACTTCAGTACCATCATAAGTACATTTTATATAAATTTCTTTCTTCCACTCATCCCAATCTTCACTCCATTCAGGAGTTTGAAATAATATCAAACGAATAATATTTTTAAATATTATTAATATAGGTAATACTAAATATTTTCTGAAATGTGATTGAATAATTAATAACCAACTTCTGCCCCACTGCGCTAATGGAAAATCCCATCTATTTGCTATTGCAAGACGATCTGCTTTTGTTTTTTTTATACTAATATTATTTCTAGTTGAAAAAAGTATTATTTGTTTTTGTTTCTCTATAGGGTTTTTAAAAATATTTTTTATATAAATTAAATTAAATTTATTTAATGAAAATTCAAAAGGAATATGTTTTTCATTTATTCGTAAAAAAAACGGAGAATGTATTTTAAGTTGTAAAATTTTCCATATTAATGTTTTTCGTCTTCTAGCACGCATAGAACCTTTTACTAATTTTCTACGAAAATCAGATTGTTGTGAAAAACGTCTTACAATTTTTCTTCTTTTATCTTTTCCTTTTATAAGGTATCCTAAATTTTTTACTTTTCTTTGACGAATATCAGTAACTCCACCAGCTATAACATCGAATTTATCATTTCGTAATTTAGATGTCCATCGTGGCATTTCTTTCGAAATTTCTTGAAGTCGGAGTTTTTTATTAAAATAAAATACTTTTTTTAATAAAAAAATAACTTTATTTAGTTGATTAACATTACTTAAATTATTCAACCAGAGATTTTTCCAAGAGCGTTCTAGTACTTGCCATTTTTCTTGTTCTAATTGTTTAAAATATAAAGCTCTTTGTCGAGTAGATAAATTTAAAACAAGTTCCCAATTAAAATATGATGTTCTAGTTAATTTTTTATTTAAAAAAATTTTATTATCTGATTTTGTAACTAAATCTGAAAAAATGCTTTGTTTATTTAAATTAATAAGTGCTTTTTCTTCTGAAAAGTAAATTTGTTGTAATTTTGTCTCAAGTTTCTTATTTTTCGATCCCTGAATAAATAAAATCAAAATGCGACGTGCATCTTTATTTAGTGGTTCCCAAGGTAATGGTAAATTTTTTCGTTCTAATTTTCTCCATTGATTAGAAATCCAAAATTTAAGTTTATTTTCTTTTTTTGATAAATATGATATTTCTTTATTTTTTTTTAATTTATAAAGATTTTCTATTAAAAGCCAAGGAGATTTATATATTATTGTTTTTCCGCGAGACGATCCATTTAAAAAAGGATCACAATTTTTTGTTAAATTATTTCCTTCATTATTAGATAAACCAGTTTTTTTTTCTATAACGTCTTTTATAGAAAAGCCATTATCTAAAGCTTCAAGTCTATTTTTTAACTCATAATATAAATTGTCTTTTCTTTTTTTTTTACTATCAATCCAATCTGTATATAAATTATTAGATAAAAGAGGTTTTTTTGAAATATTTAAATAATTTTTTAAATCTTTTTCAAAAATAGACAAACTTGGTAAAGCTGTAAAAGATATTTTTTGTTTTCCATCATTTATACATATATCAAAAAAATATTGCGATACTTTCTTTTTTACAGGGCTTCTATTACTAAATCGACTATTTTCGATATAGCGTAAGGGTCGATTCCATCGACGATGATCAAAAAAAAAGATAGGCCAGGGTTTATTTATCCACGAAAATTTCAATTGTTGATTAAATTGAAATTCGTCATTTAATTTTTTAGTAAATACTGGTACTGGAGCTCTGCCTAAATATATTAGAAAATATGCTAAAATAAAGATGCTAAATGTTCGATAAATAAGACGTTTTACTAAAAGGTAAAGTACAGGTGAATCTTGTTCGATACGAACTAAAAGTATTTTTAGAAAATAAAAAAAAAAGAAGTGACCACTTAACCAACCAAAAAAACAACTTAAAACAAATAGAAAATTATTACTATAGCGAAAAAAAAAAAGATTAACTAATCTAGCTAATACAGGACTTGGTAAAAGAACAGGATTTAATAATTGAAAAATAAAACTATCAAAAAATACTTTATAAATTCGAGGATCATTGATTGAACTTATGGGACGTAGAGATTGGTAATCCAAAAGGTCTTTAATTCTATACCAATAAAATAAAATATATGGTAAAACTAGTAAAGTTATTGTATGAGGTTTTATCAATATTATATAAAAAGGCGAATAATATATTGATAAAAAAATTATTAACTGTCCTAAAATTAAACCACTTAGAGCTATAATACCACTTAGATTTCCCTCTAATAGAAAAGCTCGTATAGATAAGATTTGAGAAGGGCCGATAGGCAGTGTTGTAAGAAATCCATAATATAGTCCAAATAAAATCAACGGACTTGAAATATTTATCCATGATAATATTGAAGCCCATAGCACACAAAGCTGTAAGGGAATGTTTGTTATCATAATAAAGTATTTTCTTCTTTGAAGGCATAGAAGTAGGATAAAATAAAAAAATTAATTTAATTTTGTTAGGGATAAAAAAAGTAAAAAGTTAAATTTAATAAATTATTTTTTATTCAGTTATTAGTTAATTAAATAACTAAATAAAAAATAATTTATTAAATTTCATAATTGTTTAATTCTAATAAATTATTAAAAAATAAAATATTTAATTAAATTTTATTTTTTGTTTCTTTTTTTGTTAAATTACTCCAACCTAAATTTTCTAAATTATTATTACGTCGTAAAGGACGGGTAACAAGTTCAAGAACATCTCTCGCATTTGTAAAACCATGAATTTGAGCAAAAGTAAATTCAACGGACCATTTGGTATTAATTCCTCTTGCTTCCAAAGGATTTGCATGCGCCATACCAGTAATTGCTAAATCAGGTTTTAATTCACGCATACGTTGTATTTGATTATAATTATCAGGTTTTTCAACAATACGTGGCATAGGTATGGACATTTTTTTACATGTATTTTGTAAAAATAATAATTCAGCTGCTTGATATCGTTTATCTAAATAAGGAATACCGATTTCATAAACAATCATTCCACAACGAATTAAAAATCTAGCTAATGATATTTCTAAAAGATTATCTCCCATAAAAAAAACAGATTTTCCGCGTACTAAATCTAAATAATCTTTTAAATTTTCCCATATTTGTTCTTCTCTTTTTTCTAGACCTTCGGTTTTAATTCCAAATACGGAACAAATTTTTTCAATCCAAGCTCGCGTTCCATCAGGACCAATAGGGAAAGGTGCTCCTATTAATTTACATTTACGACGTCTCATTAAAGTTGTTGCTGTACGACTTAGAAATGGATTAATACCGCATACATAAACTTGATCACCTAAAGAAGGAAGATCAGTATATCTTTGAGCTGGTAGCCAGCCTGATACTTGAACAGATTGACGTTTTAATTCTGAGCTAAGTTGGGAAGCTACAGTAGAAGGTAAAGAACCAAAAAGAACTAATGGAGGATTTTTTTTTAACTCTTCAAAATTTTTATTTTTATTAGTTGTTTCTTTTTTTTCAAGAGAAAGAAAAGAAAAAAAATTTTGTATATTTGAATCTTGTATTACTTTTTTTTTTTCACTCAATAAAATTTGTTCTGGGCAACGATGTGCCATAGCAGCTAAAACAGTATCCTCTCCCTGAGTAGATGCATAATCTAGTCCATTTGCTCTTGCTACTACAATTGGTATACCAATCTCATTTTCTAGTTTTGGTGCCATACCTTCCAAATCCATTTTTATTATTTCTGTAGTACAGGTACCAATCCATATAATAACACTTGGATTTCGATCTTTTTTAATTTGAAGACAAAGTCGTTTTAATTCTTCATAATCATTTAATTGAGCTGAAATATCTCCTTCTTCCAATTCTGCCATGGCATAACGAGGTTCCGCAAAAATCATAACTCCTAAAGCATTTTGTAAGAAATAACCACATGTTTTTGTACCTACCACTAAAAAAAAGCTATCTTCAATTTTTTGATATAACCAAGCTACACAACTAATAGGGCAAAACGTGTGGTAATTACCTGTTTCGCATTCAAAAGTGAGAATTTCAGATATTTTATTTGACATAGATATAATTCCTTAACTAAATAGATTAAATTGAACAAAATAGATTAAATTCTAAATTATTGTAAAATCTAGTAAATCTTTTTTATGCTTTTTTTCTTCCTGATTTTCGACAATAGGATTTAAATAAAAATCGGATAATAAGCTGAATAATTCTCGATCTGGAACTTCTTTTGGTACAATCCCCTCTGGTTGTGATAAAATTTGATCCGCTATATTTAAATAAAAATCACAAACATAATTAAGAGAAGGTTGTGATTCTACCATTTCAAATAATGTTTTGCCTTTTACTCTAGATACTCGAATATCTTCGATAAGAGGTAATACTTCTAATACAGGCATTGGACAAGCTTCTACATATTTATCGATTAAATCTCGCTTTGATGTTCTATTTCCCACCAGTCCTGCTAATCGAAGTGGATGTGTACGAGCTTTTTCTCGAACCGAAGCAGCAATACGATTAGCTGCAAATAATGCATCAAATCCATTATCTGTTATAATTATACAATAATCGGCATAATTTAGTGGGGCGGCGAAACCGCCACAAACTACATCACCTAATACATCGAATAAAATAATATCATATTCATAAAAAGCATTTAATTCTTTCAATAATTTTACAGTTTCTCCTACAACATAGCCTCCACAGCCAGCTCCTGCAGGTGGTCCTCCTGCTTCTACACAATCAACTCCTCCATAACCTTTGTAAATAACGTCCTCGGGCCAAACATCCTCATAATGATAATCTTTTAATTGTAAAGTATCAATAATTGTTGGTATTAAAAATCCTGTAAGAGTAAAAGTACTATCATGTTTAGGATCACACCCGATTTGTAAAACTCGTTTTCCACGTCTTGCTAAGGCAATAGAAATATTACAACTAGTTGTTGATTTACCAATCCCACCTTTACCATAAACTGCTATTTTCACGTAAAAAGCCTCCTATTAATCTAATTATTTATACTTTTTTATTAAATCTTATTGTTCTATGGTCATATTAAAGAATCTAATTTATAATACCATATTTTTATTATTATCTTCAGCTATGTTTTAAATTTTCTTAAAATAAGATAGATAATTTCAATGATTGAAATAATGACGGTACGATCGCGGATATGTATTCCCCTCACTTCCCGACTTCCCACTACCTCACTACTTGATCCACTAAAACCACTGAACAGATCGTATAAAATCTTACGTATTCTAGTATTCCCTACAGTGACTGAGAGGTGAAGAACCTTTTCCTGCTTGATTGCGTCATTGAATAGCAGTTCCAAGTGCTATGACGTCTGCTTTTACTTGGGGAAGAAAGTTAGAAAAATAGGTCGAGGAGTTTGACACCATTACCCGCTAGCTTTTAAAAGAAAAAAAGGCCCTT